GGAATAATTGGAAAAATGGTATCGAACTTCTTAATACCATTATCGATTAGAAATGAATTTTCTAGCATTTGATTCCGTACCATTAAAGGGTTTAGTCGCACACTTGAAAAATAGCCCAGAAAGTCGAGATAATAATTGGCGAATTGGTTTATATGGATCCTTCCTGGTTGAGACCACAGGTAAAAATAACATTGCCAGAAATTGACAAGGTAATATTTCCATTTATTCATCAAAAGAGACGTCTCTTTTGAAGATAGAATGGATTTTCCTTGATATCTAACATAATGTATGAAGGGATCCTTGAACAACCATAGGTTAACCTGAAAAGCCTTAGCAAAGACTTCTACAAGAAGTTCTATTTTTCCATAGAAATATATTCGTTCAAGAAGGGCTCCAGAAGATGTTGATCGTAAATGAGAAGATTGATTACGGAGAAAGACGAAGATGGATTCGTATTCACATACATGAGAATTATATAAGAAGAAAAAAAATCTTTGATTTCTTCTTGAAAAAGAAGAACTGGGTTTCTTTGAAGTAAGAAGACTATTCCAATTATGATCCTGGTGGAGAAAGAATCGTAATAAATGCAAAGAAGAAGCATCTTTTACCCAGTACCGAAGAGTTTGAACCAAGATTTCCAGATGGACGGGGTGGGGTATTAATATATCTAACACATAATTTAAATGTGAAAATTTGTCCTCTAAAAAAGGAAATATTGAATGAATTGATCGTAAATTAGGAGATTTTAGTATCTGTTTCCCTTCTAGGGAAGATATTACTCGTAGATAAAATGGAATTTCCACAATGACTGGAAATCCCTCTGATATCATTTGAGAATACAAATTATTATTGCGCCAAAAAAATGGATTTTGGTTAGAATCATTAGACGAAAGAATCAAATAATTCTGTTGATACATTCGACTAATTAAACGTTTCACAATTAGTAAGCTGGATTTATTGTCATAACCTGCATGTTCCAACAAAATCGATCTATTTAAACCCTGATCATGAGCAAGTGCATAAATATACTCCTGAAAGATAAGTGGATATAGAAAGTCGTGTTGTTGAGATCTATCTAGCTCGAAATATCTTTGGAATTCCTCCATTCGAAATTAGATTTGAACCAAAGGTAGAGGATTTGGGGGGTTATCAAATGATACATAGTGCGATACAGTCAAAACAAGGCAGTATAGTCCGAAAAGAATAAATACCTCGGAGACAGGTAAACTTATCAACAAATTCTCTATCCTCTCTTTGTCCATTTCATTTCATTTGTTTATGTTCGTTATAGGATAACAAGATGGTTAGAAATCCTTTATTTTTTCAACCCAATCACTCTTTTGATTTTGGAAAAAAAAAATTTTTCTTTATCAATATACTGTTTCTTCTACACACATCTCCATTCCATAAACATAATGGAGAATGGCAATAATTAGGATTCATTAAAAAAATCGACAATACACTCAGGGAAGAAACCTTTCACACATCAGGCACTAATCTATTTTTAACGTCTAATTAGATCGGGTAATAATTCAAATTAAGAACCGAAGCTCGTTGCTTTTTCTTTCCCTATAATTACCCTATAATTAATTGAAGCCCAGGGTTATATCTCTATCCATTTATTTATTCGACCGACCCAACTTTAACTTGAAATTGAAGTTCTTTTGTTCTGTTCCAACAATTCAAACAAGGTTTTGTACCGATCCGGTAAGAATGAAATATTCTTATAACTCTCCATTGATACGACATGCTCTTTTTTCCATTCATTACCTTTCAGGATCAGTCGTGGTCTTCCAAACGTTACCGATAGTCTGGACGAATCCCTCCCTTCATCCAAATGTGTAAAAGAACCTAGCCGCACTTAAAAGCCGAGTACTCTACCGTTGAGTTAGCAACCCAAATAGAAAAATAAAATAAAAAGAATCAAATCTAGACCCTAAACTAAAAAAGGATGTGTAGAAAAAATCAGAGTCAAAATAAATAAAGAGATTAGACGAGACAATCAAACCATTGAACTAATAAAGCAAAAAATAAAAAAAAAAGCAGATTCGGCACATAAAAATGAATAGCTCAGATGAAAAGACCAAAAATTCTATGATAAAAGAAAAAAAAAAGAAATAAATCAATTTCTCGACCACTTCTTATGTGTTATCCACTTTTTCAATCAAAAAAGACTTCGTGTATCAATCTAACGAACCCATCAGTTGAATGAAATAAGGTTAAGGTAAGGTAAAAAACCAAACCTATGGGCCGAAAATCAATCGATCCACTTATCACGATGAATTATATTTGTTCGACACACTGTTGTCAATATAAATCTTGAGAAAAGAATACAATGAGAAAAACAAAACAAATTAAAATTGAAATTTAATTCAATAATATATTAATAATATAAAAAATAAAAAAAATCATTACAAAAAATATAAAAATATATTAATTTAATTTAATAAATTGAAATGAATAAGGACTTGTGTTGGATTGGTACTATAGATCTCATCTACATAGATACAAAAAGTATAAATGGGGAAATAACTAAGGTAAGTAAGAAGTAGAAAAAAATCACGGATTTTTTCAATCACCATAAATAAACATAGAAGTGGAATAAGCAAATTTGATTCCTCGGTTGTTAAGAGTTCTAACGAAAACTACCCAATTGAAGGAACTAGCAGATTTTTATAGTTCTAAAATCAATAAAATATGGTTTTGCCAGTATAGACCATGGAATTCTATGAAAGCTATGATAAATAGCTACGAATAGAGCAAGAAAAGGGGGAAATAAAACAAACTAGTAGAGAAATATTATCTAAATTTGTATACAAGTCACTCCCTCTTTTTTGATTTTCTTAATTTGAATTGAATTTCGTTTGATTAGAGCGAAGTTCCTTAAAAACCTCTGCCTTCTTTAAAATATCCTGAACAGTTCCTGTAGGTTGAGCGCCTTTCGCAAGGAAATATAGAATAGCAGGAACATTTAAATAAGTTTGATTCTTTATCGGATCGTAAAAACCCACTTTCCGAAGATCTCTTCCTTCTCTTCGGGATCGAACATCAATTGCAACGATTTGATAGACGGCCATTGGGATAGATATAGATGAACAATACCCCCCTAGAAACGTATAGGAAGTTTTCTCCTCGTACGGCTCGAGAAAAAATGAGTCGAAGTTTTGTCTATGTTATGTCTAGAATTCTAATGAATGGCAAATGGGCCATAAAATCATCAAATCTCAAATCAATTAGACTATGATTTAACTCCTTTTTTTCTTCTTCCTTCCAGTTTCCTGAAAAATGAAAAAGAAAAAAAATCATTTGTACTCATAACTCAAATTGTATAACTCACAAATATTTCAAAAGAAAATATTTAGGCAATTAATTTCATTTATTGAGTGGTCTTTAATCCCCCTTTTGTTTGTCTCGTTTAAAATCTATTTGAATTCTTTATTCTGATCCAGATATTGAGACAATTGAACCGGTGTTTCCTTGTTCTGGGATCCTTTATCTTTGTGTTAAATCATTGGGTTTAGACATTTCTTCGGTGCTTCTTAATCCTTTCAAAAGGACAGCAACATACCCTTTTTGTGATTTCTTTCTATCAAAAAATCATACGAACGTGTGATTCCCACATGATACACTTTGGGTCGAAAAAGTTTTATCAATTCCAACAAATTTTATTTTTTTTTGAATTGGAAACTTGCTCGAATTGGATCCGTTCAATTTCTATATTGAAGATATACTTACGAAGTTGTTCCAATTTATTGATTGGCATTAACCCTAGACCTTTGCCCCCGAGAAATTAATCAATACTTTCTACTCGAGCTCCATCATGGACTATTTACATTACAATCCCCCCCAAAAAGAGGGATTCTAGTGGAACAGAACAAACGATGTCGAGTCAAGAGCACCTTCATTCCTATATAAAATAGTGGATGTAAGAATCCACACCGGATCGTGTCCTTCAAGTCGCACGTTGCTTTCTACCACATCGTTTCAAACGAAGTTTTACCATAACATTCTTTTAATTTGGAACCAGTATGGAATTGATTCAATTATGGAATCATGAATAGTCATCGGGTCAGTCGGTACATAGACATAGTAATCTCTACCTTTTCTTCGATACATAGATGGTTAGATATTTTTCTAAAGAAGTCTTAGAAAGACCCCATCCCCATATTTTAGTCTATGAATGCAACATAACATTTATAATTTATATATATATATATTTCTATATATAAATATATAAATTATCAAAATAAATTATAAAAATAATAAAAAAAAACAGAAATAAAATATAACAATAACCTAACTAACATAATATAACTAATAACCTAACTAACATAAATAAAACGAATAAATGAAGTCTTTTTGAATCGACATCTTCAAGTGACTCAATAGGATAGGCGAGATTAACCCAGCTCCCACTTTTTTGAGTACCAAAGATTAAGCTCCTAAGAAATCATTAAAACTATTTATAATCGAATTGAAAAATTCGATATCATTGTTAAATATTCAATTTATACATTTAAGGGATCACAATTATTTTTCATAAAAATCGAAAGACTATTGTCACTGAAATAGAACGATAAGAATAATACATCTACTAAGCTAAGCATTTCTTCATTTTATATGTATTTTCGTAGTTTGTTTAACCTGGAGCTCAGTAATCTTTCTGCAATCTTGACATAAAATAAAGTGAATCAAATTTATGACTCACCCCCGCCCCAATCGTTACATAAATTTATAAGTCTTCATTAAAGACAAAGACGCAATACCTTAAAATGAAAAATAAGGTTCAAAGAAAATACATCGGTTACATATTTCTTTGTTAATGGGATTCGGACAGACACACCAGATATTTCAATTAATACTGTCCGTTGCTAATTAATTCCTATCTACCTCCCAATTAGTTCTATGGGAATAATGAGTCATAAATCAAAATAGGTTCTTTCGCATTTCGATTCAAAATGCTGAAAATTCAAATTGATATGGGACGTCAAGTAAGGTTTTTCTAAGTAACTAACCTCCTTTCAATATGAAAGGAATGAGCATATGATGAAAAGCCCGTCCAGCTTTTTTCTCAATTCAAACTCTTGGGATCTCTAGTCCCATCTTACCGGGATCCTAAATCGATTTAGTTACATCTGCATGTCATTTTAACTCGATTCAGTTCAGTTTGTGAAAAAAAAGCTAGGATTCAGAAAAGAATGATTCAAAATCAGAAAGACGAATCACATTCTATCCAATATTAGACCTTTAAACAGAACGTTTTTCAAAAAAGCAATCCTTATTCTGATAAAAAGGATATGGATATGCTCTGGGACGGAAGGATTCGAACCTCCGAATAGCGGGACCAAAACCCGTTGCCTTACCACTTGGCCACGCCCCAATTTCTATTGGATACTAATAAAGAATAATATTGTTATTGGTTGTTCGTCAATTCTAGTCCAAGTATCTATTGAATAAATTCGATTCTTTCTAGAATTTTGATATATGTAGGTATAGAATTTACCTGAATTTATTGATCATTACATATAATTCAATTAAGATATTGTATGAAAGTATGATTTCTTCTATTCTCCGTTGAGAATTTAGAGGATTTTTGATTGGGTGGGTTCAAAGCAAAAGAAGGATCTTTTTGTCAACCTTACTTTCTTCATTTTCCTTATATGAATAACTCAATCAAAATGCAATTATCTCCAAGAACAAAATGGCTGTTATGTTTAATATCTTTAGTTTAATCTGTATCTGTCTTAATTATGCTCTTGATTCGAGTAATATTTTCGTCGCCAAATTGCCCGAGGCCTATGCTTTTTTGAATCCAATCGTCGATGTTATGCCAGTCATACCTCTATTCTTTTTTCTCTTAGCCTTTGTTTGGCAAGCTGCTGTAAGTTTTCGATGAGAGCTTTAATACTATCGTAGAAAATTCATGATTTATTCGAGAAAATCAAATTCTAACAATTGATAAGATCAGATAAGTCTTACAATATCAACCCTGAATTCAAAATTCAAATTCGTGGCTAGCTGCGCTAAATCGGACTCATCCTATTTTCCCATTCCGACCCTTTTCCAGTGAAAGACTCTGCCCTATTAAGGTCCCCACAATTAGATATTGTGGGGGTATGAAATAAGTTTTTGGTAATCTAATGAAAGACTTTTATTACAAATGAATTGCTAAAAATTTTTTTATATTTCTAGAAAGCACTTTATTTCTTGGTGTCAAAACAGGAAATGTGGTATAAAACTAGAGGATCTATTCTCTTTTTTTTTTCAAAAAATTTGATCTTGGAGATTGTGTAATGCTTACTCTCAAACTCTTCGTTTACACAGTAGTGATATTCTTTGTTTCTCTTTTCATCTTTGGATTCCTCTCTAATGATCCAGGACGTAATCCTGGACGTGAAGAATAAAATAAGAAAGGAGTTTCTTTGCTTGATTTTTCAATTTTCTTAGGAGTTTTTCTATTCCACGCGTTTAACTAGGAAACAAAGTTTGTAAAATTGGAAAGAGAAATCAAATATCAAGTGATCAATAGAAACGGAAAGAGAGGGATTCGAACCCTCGGTACGAAAACCTCGTACAACGGATTAGCAATCCGCCGCTTTAGTCCACTCAGCCATCTCTCCCAATTGAAAAAGATAATTACTTTGTTACATTACACATAATGTAAGGATTAAAAAAGTCTTTCTTTCTCTATCGTTATTATTTTAATATTTAGTATATAACGATGTACAATTTTTAGCAGCAATTCCATTTAGATAAAATAAGGGCTCGATCGAAAGATCCAAAAGATACAATCTAAAGAAAAAGAAAGAAGACCCCTTTACTTTGATTTTGTTTGAACGGGACTTTTTTTATTTCCATGGCCTGGCCGGGTCAGTACCTAGCCGGGCCTTTTTTTGTGTTTCAACGAATCCTAGATAAAATTATTTATCTGATTTGAAAACAAAAATGGTTGAACAACAAAAAAAAAAGAAGAACCCTTTCCAGTCTTATTTTATTTTAGAAAATCAAAGTGTCATTTCTTATTATTCTTTCTTCCTTTTTGATTTACTTTACGGGAATAAAAAAATGAAACTATGAATTCTTACACACAATGCATTTTTATGTTATAATTTCAGTGGTTTGTTTTGGCGCGCCGTATCTAGTCAAAACTCCTCCAGCAAACGAAAAAAATATAACTTAGTTATTTAAATGAGGCGAGGCCCCCTTTCTTTTCCGAATCTCATTGAATTTGAATCCCCCACGAAAAACATCAATACTCTAATTTTCATGATTCTTTTATGATCCTATCTTGATTACGCCCAATTCCCCTATTCGACAAAAGGCCCATTTGTATACAATAATCACATTGTAGCGGGTATAGTTTAGTGGTAAAAGTGCGATTCGTTCTATTAACTCCTTTAATAGTTAAGGGGTCTTTCGGTTTGCTTCATATTCCGATCAAAAACTTTATTTCTTAAAAGGATTTAATCCTTTACCTCTAAATGACAGATTCGAGGAAAA